TTCCGTTTCTATTTTCCGTAAGCGAGCCCGGGCTTTTTCGAGTTGTTCAACGGCCCCACCGCGCAATTCTTCTGAATTTCGAATAGTATTTAAGATCCTCTGTTTTCGATTATCTAATAAATCACTTAATGAAAGTAGATTATTTTTCCATTCATTTCAAAACTTCCATAATCCCTTCCCGAACCAAACATGAATCTTTCGATTCATTTGGCTCTCACGCTCAATTACTTAAAAGAGAAATTCTCATACGTTTTTTTGTGTTTTTTATGAATATAATGAGCTTATCCTCTCTTCTTTGTTCATATTCCAAAAAGATATGGAAACTTATGCAAGCCGAAAAAAATTCGGAGGACTCTTCTGACAAAATCAAAAAAAAAATATGTAATTGTCAGCAAAGTTGTTTCTTTTTTTTTTTCAAAAAATATTCTGACTAAGACACAGGTCGTCAATTAAGCATTGGATAAAAAGGTGAAAATGCCCGTTTTTACAATAAACAGTTCAAATTATTTTATCAATATGAGTATCCTATATCGATACAATATTCATTTTGAAAACATCTCTATAATTAACATAGTGATAGAAAGAGTACCATGCAGTGTCTTGACTTCAAACGGTTTGCTTTAACCATGTTAATAGTCCCGCATTATTGGTTGAGAGAGAATCGAAGTAGATTTACCAATAAATCACGAAATGCTATGGTTCTTACAGAGAATTTCTTAATTGATTCAATTGATTCAGAAGTAATTCGCGAGATCATGCACCCCTCTCTCCTAGTTCTAAGGAAAACTAAAGGATACAGCTGGTTGGTCCAGCCTATTCTTGAAATAAACAACTCGCACATACTCCCTTTCCAAAAAAGATCAATACACCAAGCACTACACTTAGATTTATTGGATTTGTTGCAAAAATATCGGTATTAAACCCGAAACTCCCAGCAGACGGCCAGGGGCCCAAAGAAAGGAAAGAATCGGTTACGTTTTTCATATGCTCTCCTCTTATAGATCGACTAAAAAACCGAACAGAGTTATTTTTGTATCACTTCACCTCGCTTTTTATTTACTCTCTTTTTTTTTTTCTTTTTCTGAAATCGAGTCAAAAAATTTTTGAGTTAGTTCTCAATTCTGAACCGCCCCCTTTTTGGATTGTGGGGATACTAAGACTCACTTAAAAAAGTTCCCTTGGTCTACGAACTGAAAGGATGAAAGCGAGTCAGTATGCTAATTCTTCATCGGCCCTTCCCGTAGGTTATTTTCTCAACGAAAAAGTAATCGTAGGGAGGAAATCTTGATAGAATTTGAAAAAGCAAACGACAAGGTCTTATCTTATTTATAAGATTAAACAAAAGGATTCGCAAATAAAAGTGCTAATGCCACAACCAATCCATAAATTGTTAAAGCTTCCATAAAAGCTAGACTAAGCAATAGAGTGCCTCGTATTTTTCCCTCCGCCTCAGGCTGTCTCGCGATACCCTCTACAGCTTGACCCGCAGCAGTCCCTTGACCAACTCCAGGTCCAATAGAAGCAAGTCCTACGGCCAACCCAGCAGCAATAACGGAAGCGGCAGAAATGAGTGGATTCATGATAAGTTCCTCGTAACAAAAAAAGAAATCGTTAATGATACAATCAATCAATGAATTATAACTTCATTATTCCATCGCTAGGATTCATCCATCGAATTGAGAAGTAATTGAAGTACAAGTATATTATTTATTGAATCGTCAGAACTACTTCGATATCTTGAGTTTCCATCCACAGAGTTCTTGTGACTCCTATACAACTTTTGTTCTTCCATTTCTTAGTTCGAACTGTTATTTGGAATTTTTCTGGATTTCATCCGTTTGTTCATTCAATTCACAGTTACAACGAGACGGAAGGACTTCTATTGTATTGGAATCCCGATCGAAATTACAAATTTCAGTAGTAGGTCAAATGAAATAGAAATCTAAGAGATACTAGTCTAATATCACATATACATGTCTTTATTCTATAACGTAAACCAACTATTCATCTTAGATTCAACCGTATTTGAGAATCAAGCGTCGAAACTTCTACAAGGGTTGGCTTAATAGTCATTCAATTATATATACCTAGTTCGACGACCCCCTCCCCTACCCAGCTCATTTTTTTATGAATCCCTTTAATTAAATTCTTTTCGTCCTTTCTAAATGGATTCATTTTTTAGACCGAATCATTACCAGATGTATAAAGAAAATCATTACATATGCATATTCAAAGAAACATCATTACTTGATTGATCTAAGTTTATGTAATTTTTTTTTAGATTTTGGTAAATCCTTCAATTAAATAAACTGAACGGGAAAATGATTCCCCGTTCAGTTTATTTAATTGAATCACGCGTCGTAAACATATACCACAAGACTTCTTGGGAAGAATTCTTTTTTAAATTGTTTTGATTTTGAATAAGGAGTTAATAAGAATAATGAGATGGGCTAACCAATAGAAAGATAAAGCAAATATTCATTGATAAGAAGTATGATAT